GGGCTACAGGATTTATGTTCTTAATTTCCTGGCGTGGTTATTGGCAGGAATTGATTGAAACTTTAGCATGGGCTCATGAACGCACACCTTTGGCAAATTTGATTCGCTGGAAAGATAAACCAGTAGCTCTTTCAATCGTGCAAGCAAGATTGGTTGGATTAGCTCACTTTTCTGTAGGTTATATATTCACTTATGCGGCTTTCTTGATTGCCTCCACATCGGGCAAATTCGGTTAATTATTTATGTATTCTATCCGCAATCATATATTTTTTTTAATAAAAAAAATATAGGTATGAACTCTTATATTTATTTCTACATCTAGGATCCGATTTGTATCATTATCATTGATAATAAGAGGAACTGAAGCATTATGGCAAAGAAAAGTTTGATTTATAGGGAGAAGAAGAGGCAAAAATTGGAAAAAAAATATCATTTGATTCGTCGATCCTCAAAAAAGGAAATAAGTAAGATTCCGTCGCTAAGTGAGAAATGGAAAATTCATGGAAAATTACAATCCCCACCGCGTAATAGTGCACCTACACGTCTTCATCGACGTTGCTTTTCGACCGGAAGACCGAGAGCTAACTATCGAGACTTTGGACTATCTGGACACATCCTTCGGGAAATGGTTCAGGCTTGTTTGTTGCCAGGGGCAACAAGATCAAGCTGGTAAGGATTTAAGTATCCCTTAATTTTTCTATTTTTTTATATGATCGATGAGGCCCCTTTACCATTCTGTCTAAATAGGCTATTCTATTTGTACAGATATGGAATAGGGGCTCCTTCAATTCTTCTTTGTTTATTAGAGTTTAGTCCAAGTTTTTTTGTTTCAGCGCGGGGTAGAGCAGTTTGGTAGCTCGCAAGGCTCATAACCTTGAGGTCACGGGTTCAAATCCTGTCTCCGCAACATTTTTTTTTTCAAGAAATGTAAGTTTGATTCTACTAACTAGTCATTAATTAATACGTGTCTTTTGGGACGCGAGGAAAAAATTACTATATTTCCCGGTCAACTATACCGAATCTTTTATCTTTTTGAATCCATTTATATTTGGGCGGATAGCGGGAATCGAACCCGCGTCTTCTCCTTGGCAAGGAGAAATTTTACCATTCGACTATATCCGCATTTTTTGCCCTTCTTGATAATAAATTTATGGATAATATTTGTTCAAAGCTAGACGAGATACACTCTTTGGTTTGGGGTCATTTCATAAAATTCTACCACCAAATAAATTCAATTAACAATTCTATTAATATATATAAATATATATATTAATATTATATATTAATATTATATTTATTCTATATATTTATATTTAATATTGAATTCCATATTCAAGTTCAAGAATATATGATTCTTCTATTTCCATAAAATATTATATTCTATATTGATATCAGATCTCAATTTTTTATTCGTTTTTTTATTTATTTTTTTTATTACTATTTCATATTTAGTAACTATTTATTAATCTTTTATTCATATTTAATTCAAGTTCCAGAAGTTCGACCCCCCCTCTAAATTTTTCTTTATTTGCATTTTATGGACTTATATTGAATTTGAATGTGTAATTCATGGAATGGGAGGGGGTCATCTCATTTTTGGATCTGCAACGAATGAATTCAAGAGATAAGAGAATTAAGGATACCCACCAAGAAGACTAATCCAATCCATAAAGATGTACCAGAAAAAACAACATTTTTGTTACTCGACCAACCATCAGGAGACGCAAATACAACGGGTACACTAATCAGTAAGATTGATGAAGTAATAATTAATGCAAAAACAGCCAATTGGAAAGCAATAGTCATGTTTTTAATCCTCCAAGCTATTAACAAAAGAATATACACCATTTAATCCTCTTACCCACTAAAAAATTTTAATAGATAAAGGGATTTTATCATGAATCCGTTGATTCGAGATGACTTAGTTCCAATTTATTTTTACCACTTTTATTCTATTCGGACATGAAGTTAAAGGTTCTTTTTGACTTCACAAATGGGTATACTGGATCGCGTATCTCATTTATTTATATAGCCAGATTTATAGACCTATTAAAGAAAGTCACACCCTATATCTTTCTCTACATAGTGATCGTATTAACTCATAGGGCTATGTTCTATTTGGCGAAAAAAAAATAAAATAGAAATTATCTTTCGGAGAGATGGCCGAGCGGTTGATGGCTCCGGTCTTGAAAACCGGTATAGTTCATAAAAATAACTATCGAGGGTTCGAATCCCTCTCTCTCCTTTTGTTGGATGAATATATTTTTATCTTTATTGGGTTTTTTTACTTCTTAGCATGATAAATAAAGGAGAATGGCTCGGCTGGATAGTATAGCCGAGCCAGAAAAATTTAGATTGAATTGAAAGAAACAAAGAAGACTTTTAAATATGAACCGAGTTTTACTTTCCTGTTTTACCTACTACTTTAGTTAAGAGGAGTCATGGAAAGAACAGGTTCAAAATCACGATCAATTCCTTTTTCAAATCCCGCTGCCGCTGC